ATCGAACCATACGGATCGACCTAGCAATAATAGAATATATATTCTGTTTACTGAATCGCATAAAATTTTAGCCAACTCGATATATCTATTTCATACGTATGAACGGAGACGAGACGGAGGAATGAAGAGCATTTTCGACGCGAGTTCGAATTTGCGACAGGTACAAATATAAATAATTTGAGAAAATATTCCCGGAAAAAAAATTATGTCACTTACACATATGGAGTCTTGTATAGAATATCAAAATTGATCCAATTTCTACCTATTACTATGATATTATTATCCGATGGGATACCAAAAAAATAAATGGTTGAGATTCAACCTCCTCTCTATAAATGAGATCTATAAACGAGATAAAGACAGAATAATCAGAAGTAGTATAGAGTTTCCTTTTTTTTTACACACTAAATTTCATGTTCAAAAAAGAATTCGCGGATTCTTTTTGGTAGTGGGTGGAATTTATAGAATACGATTGAATTGCGTAATATAAATATACTAAGAATAGTATTGTATTTATTAAGTACATGCCGATACGGCTATCTATCCACATATCACACCTTTTCTTGTAATTTCATTTAGGGGGGGCAACATGGGTCACACTCCATCAAAATTCGTATTTTCTATTCAATATATTCAATGAAAAATTGAAACACGATGATTCTCTATAGGGATATGTACATTAAGAGAGAGGCCCGGCTCGGTATCCGGGTAACAATAACAATTTCTGTTCTGGGGTTTACATATACACATATATGTTGTTATAATTGATAATTGAAATTGAAAAGGATTGATTATTGAAAAAAATGTGATTAGTCATCAATCAATTTTATTTTCTTTTGCCATTCAAGGAAACAAAATTTCAGTGGAGATAAAAATTGAGGAACCGTTCACTAATTCAAAGTAAATTGTTAATGGTTCCAATTTGCCCTGAATTTTTCAGTCTGTCGTCGGAAATCCATTTTTTCTACTCTCAATAGAAAAGAGAAGGGAAATTTTTAAGTGATGTATATTTTGAGATACAATCAATCGAAGAGAATAATATAAACTAGATCCAATAAAAAATCAAAAATAGGAATAAAAAAAGGATAAGTACAACGGGATTCAAGATAAAAAAAAAAAGCAAAAAAGGGTTAGTAATAGAATATGGATAATATTTTTAGCCATTTTGGATCCAATTTGGCGGCATGGCCAAGTGGTAAGGCGGGGGACTGCAAATCCTTTATCCCCAGTTCAAATCCGGGTGTCGCCTGATCAACAAAAGATTTTTTATTTCTTATCCTGCCGATCTAATTCGATGAATTCTTGCGGAGCAAGAAGCAGAGGCAAAGGACTAAGCGGGCGTGTCAATACTAAATTTTTATAACCCATAGCATAGGTTTTAGAAAAGACTGTCATTTTTTTCTCAAAATCTGGGTAATGAAACAACTCTCACTTATTAATTTAATGATTGGTTCGGGTCATTTATTTTATTTTTCAATTGAATCAAATAAATGGTGAGAGTCAATTCGGGAATTCAGAACTAAGGTCAGAAATCTCGGTATACAAAGGTTCCTAAGAGGCACTCCGTTTTTGCTACTAGAATTGAAGAAGAGATTATACGAAAGACTATCATATCAAAATCTCTTACTCTTAAACTACTACCCTTATTAAAGTAGTGTCTCGCGACTCTATCGGGTATTAAATTAGATCGGATACGATGATAGGAAATCAATTTAGGAGTTGTGGAAAGGCCCGAGGATATTTTGTATCCAGACTCACGAGAGGCTATGAGTGCTCAGACATGCAATCAGAATGGTTGGTCTACTCTTATAGAGTAAAGGTCAAAGTTGAAAAAAAAAAGAATCTATGTAGTAATAGTGGCGGTGGGTTTTCCCGATTCTTTCACAGAAAGAAAGACAGTAAGCTTAGATCAAATAGGAAATAGAGGTATCTGATAGATAGTTATCTATCTTGATGGTATATTTATTTTTATGTTTTTGCTTAGTAAAGAAAGGTATTAAAACAAACAAAACAATAGGTCTTACTATTCTTACATGCTCCATTAGAAGCATTCCTTTGATATTTCCAAAGAAAGGGCGGGTGTATCATCGTATTTGTACTTAATGCTTCCTGATTCTACCGGAAATCAAAAAATATTGAAACTTGTTACGAGTGTATTCATTGAATTGGTTTGGTTCATCAATAGTCTTAAGTCAAAATCCTATTTTGACTCTGTGCCATTGATTCCACTATGATTATTAATCAATAATAGAATAATTCCTTCATAGAAATAGGGGACATAATTCACATGGATATAGTAAGTCTTGCTTGGGCTGCTTTAATGGTAGTCTTTACATTTTCCCTTTCACTTGTAGTATGGGGAAGGAGTGGACTCTAGGGCTGGGGCACTACTAATACTAATTGAGTAATCGATTGAGCAATCGAACTGGATCAATTCTTTATTGATCGTTTTGCGAAGCCTTAAAAAAAAATGTCTTCAAAATTGTACTGGAATACAGTA